GCCCCGTCAATCCTCCAGGACCCAAATAACTCCATTTTCGCCCATGAACAATTTGTGTCAACGGATTAGTTCGATCCAAAACTTGAGATAAAGGGTGTAGGCCAAAAAACGATTCATAAGTAGTTGTTAATGAAGTTGAAGTTACCAAATTTTGAGGAGTCGGTATCAATTTATGCCTAATTGCTCCACCTATAGTTCCTCGAACCATATTTTCTAAACGAACAAGAGCCAATCCGAATTGATCCTGTAATAGATCTGCTACAGAACGAATACGTTTATTTTTCAAGTGATTCATATCGTCAAGTGTACCCATTCCCAATTTCATTTTAATCAAATGATCCACAGCAGCCAATAGATCTCGTGGTAACAAAAATGTATTGTTTTGGGGTATATCAAGATTAAGTCTCCGGTTCATATTTCGTCGACCAATCTTTCCTAATTCACATCTTTGTTGAAAAAATTTTTTTTGTAAATCCTTGCATAAGGACTCAGAAAATACCGGATCTCCCCCTACACAGGCAAATTGTTGATAAAACTCCAAAATAGCATTTTCTTTTGACCCAATCTTTTTTTTATCTTTATCATTCGGGAAAGACAAGAAAATTTCAGGGTAACAAACATTATCTAGAATTTCTCTTATATTTGAACCCATAGCTGATGATAAAACTAGAATAGATATTTTTTGTTTTCTACTTACACGGGCCCATATCCTTGCTTTTCTATCAATTTCTAATTCCGACCTTCCCCCCCAATCCGATATTATAGTACTGGTATAGACAGAAATTCTTCCATTATGTTCCAATTCTGAACGGTAGTAAATACCGGGACTTTGCAATATTTGGTTGATCACAATTCGGTATATTCCATTTACTATAGAGGTTCCAAAAGAATTCATTATAGGGATGTTTCCAATAAAAACGGTTTGTTCTTGCATATTTCTACCGGTTTTCCAAATTAAGACCGCGGGTACATATAATTCAGAAGAATATGTGAGTGATTCATACACAGCATCTCTTTCTTTTATCAAGGGCTCTACCAATTGATATGTTTCCGCAAATAATTGAAATTCAATTTCTTGATCTCTATCTTCAATTTTTTGAAACTTATGAAATTCTTCCGTTAAGCCCTGATTAATGAACCTACAAAATCCCTCAAATTGTATCTGACTAAATCCAGGTATTGTGGACATTCCCTCATTTCCATTCTGGAACATCTTAATATGAAGTTTCCTCTTATTGAAAAAATCCCATTATTGGCTTGGCTCACTATTCATCGAACCCTACCGATTGATCTAGCAATGATGGAATGGATATTCTGTTTACTGAATCACATAAAATTTTAGTCAACTCCATCCATATATATCATACGTATGAACGGAAACAAGACAGAGAAATGGAGGGAATTTTCGATGCAAGTTCGAATTTGAGCTTAAGTCAGGTACAAATAGAAAGAAATGGAAATTGATAAAGCATTCCTGGGAAAAATTCTGTCACTTAGGCTGATGGAGTCTTTTATCGGATATAAAAATTGATCCAATTTCTACCTAATTCTTTTATTATGATATTATGATTATGATCAGGGTACAAAAAAAGAAAAAATCAATGAATTCAGGATTCAATCTGCTCTCTATGAATGAGATAAAAACAAAAACAGAAGAATCAGGAACAGCATAGAGTTTCCCTTTTTTTAGTACACACAATTGAATGTTCAAAAAGGAATTCGCAAATATTTTTTTGTTAGTAGAATTTTTAAAATACAATGGAATTGTGTACGTATATAGTCATAGGAGTAATCTTTAGGAAGTACATGCCGATATAGCTATTCGTATATCACATCTTTTATCATAAAAGAACTTGGTGCAACATAGGTTAGGTCGCAATCTATCATAATGTCTATCTCCTATTCATATTCAATGAACTATTCAAGCACGATGATCCTATATAGGGATATGTGCATAAGAAATAGATCCGGGCTCTATATTCACGTATAAAAATTTCTGTTCTGGAGTTTATTACACTGTTCTGGGGTTTACATATACACATATATTTTCTTATAATTAGAATTGATAATTCTTAGTCGTAAATCAAGGAGATATAAAATGAAGAGCTGCTCGCTAATTCAAAGTAAGTAAGAGTAAAAGAGTAATAAGTAAATAGTTAATGAAGTAAAGAGTGAATTATTCTAAATTGCCCTGCATTTTAAAGTATGTGACCGGGGCCGGGAATCTTTTCACTTTTCTATAGATTCGATCTATCTATCGAAAAGTAAAAAGAGAAGGTAAGTTTTTAAGCAACGCGTGTTTTGAGATAAAATAAATCGAAGAAAAGAATAGAAAAAGGATCCAATAAAAAAGAGAAATTCTTTTTTGGAAAAGGATAAATACAATGGGATTCAAGATCCAAAAATAAAAATCCAAAAAGAAAAGAAATTAAGAAAGTAAAAAATGAAAAGAAAAACAAAATGAGGAGAGGAATAGAAATAGAATAGAAGTATAAGAATA